CGAACCATACTAATATTATTGTTTGATCAGATCATTGAATCATTTATTTCTATTGCAATCCATTCAATTTTAATTTCTACACACGTCTTTTTTTAGGAGGCCTACATCCATTATGTGGCATAGGGGTTACGTCACGTACGAAACTTAATAGTATACCACTTCTACGAATGGCTCGTAATGCTGCATCTCTTCCGAGACCAGGGCCTTTTATCATGACTTCTGCTCGTTGCAGACCCTGATCCACTGCCGTACGAATAGCATTTCCTGCTGCGGTTTGAGCAGCAAATGGTGTCCCTCTTCTTGTGCCTCTGAATCCACAAGTACCAGCGGAGGACCAAGAAACCACCCGACCTATTACATCTGTAACAGTCACAATGGTATTGTTGAAACTCGCTTGAACATGAATAACTCCTTTTTGTATTCTACGTCCATTCTTACGTGAACCAATTCTTGGTATAGCTTTTGTCATATTTTATCATCTCATAAATATGAGTCGGAGATATACGGATATATCCATTTCATGTCAAAACAGATCCTTTATTTGTACATCGGACCGTTTAGAAAGTCCCTTGTTAGAAAGATTACCCCTGTCTCTGTTTATGTTTCGGATTGGAACAAATTACTATAATTCGTCCCCGCCTACGGATCAGTCGACATTTTTCACAAATTTTACGAATGGAAGCCCTTATTTTCATATTTGTTATTCCTTAATTCCAAATATACTCCTTGGAAGAAAATAAGTCTCTTGAAATTTTGAACCTCGAATTGTATTCCCATGAAAGGAATGTTTAAATTCAAATAAAAAGCCGCCTAATCATTCGACTCTTTGTTGCGAAGTCTATAAATTATACGTCCCCTAGTTGAATCATAACGACTTACTTCGATTTTGACTCTATCTCCTGGTAGTATCCGGATAAAACTCCGTCGGATCCTCCCCGAAACATAACCTAGAATCAGATCTTCATTGTCTAAACGAACTCGGAACATACCATTGGGAAGTGATTCAGTAATTAAACCTTCGTGAATCAATTTTTGTTCTTTCATTCCAGGTAACCCCCTTGAAGTATCAACTAATGGAGGAGGAGTAATAGTAGACAATTCGTCTTTCCTCTCTTTTTCCCAAATAGCAAGTTACGGATCAAATTCGGATACCAGAAGGATCACCAGATATAATACAAAATTTCTCCCCCAATTCTTTCTAGTCGAGCTTCTCGATCTGTCATTATACCTCGAGAAGTAGAAAGAATTACGACCCCCATTCCACCTAAAATCCTAGGAATTCGTTGATGGTTGGAATAGATTCGTAGACCGGGACGACTGATACGCTTTAAAATAGTTCTATATGTTCCTTTCCTATTCCTTCTATGTCGCAGGGTTGAAACCAAAAAATATTTGTTGTTTTCCCTATGTTTCCTAACATTTTCAATAAACCCTTCTTGTAGAAGTATTTTAACAATGTTTTCGGCGATATTAGTAGATGCTATTCGAACCGTTCCTTTTTTATCCATGTTAGCATTTCTTATAGAAGTTATTATATCGGCAATAGTGTCCCTACCCATGACGAACTAAAATTATGGGTGCCTTCCAGTTTTGATATAATCAACATGTTCCTTTTTTTTTTCATTTTTTCTTATTTATTTATGAATTATTAAAGGTATATGCGTGAGACACAATCTACTAACGTAATCTATTTCAGAGACCTGACTATACTCTATCACGGTCTCATCTACTAGTATTTATAAGACTTCAGGAGCTAATGAGACTATTTTAGTGAAATTCAACTGTCTCAATTCCCGCGCGATCGCTCCAAAAACGCGAGTTCCTTTTGGATTTCCTTCTTGATCAATGACAACTGCTGCATTGTCATCATATCGTATTATCATACCGTTGTCGCGTTTGAGTTCTTTACATGTACGTACAATTACAGCTCTGATCACTTCTGATCTTTCGAGAGGCATATTGGGCACTGCTTCTTTGATTACAGCAACAATAACGTCACCAATATGAGCATATCGTTGATTACTAGCTCCTATGATTCGAATACACATCAATTCTCGAGCCCCGCTGTTGTCCGCTACATTCAAATGGGTCTGAGGTTGAATCATATCATTTTTTTTTTTTTTGAATCTGCTCTTTCAATGCAAAAGGCAAAGGAAAAAGAGAGAAATATTGTCTGCCCAGAAATCCAAAAATCTGCGATTGTATTTTTCATCACAAATACCCTTCACATACCTATCACGCGATAATGAATTGAGTTCGTATAGGCATTTTGCACGCAGCTATTGAAATAGCTGCTCTGGCTACAGTTTCTGATACTCCGCCCATTTCATAAAGTATTCGACCGGGTTTAACGACAGATACCCAATATTCGGGAGATCCTTTCCCCGAACCCATACGTGTTTCGGTAGGTCTTACTGTAACGGGTTTGTCGGGAAATATACGTACCCATATTTTTCCACCACGGCGTGCATATCGTGTCATTGCTCGTCGTCCTGCTTCTATTTGTCTAGATGTGATCCAAGCGGGTTCAAGTGCCTGAAGAGCGTATCTGCCGAAACAAATATGATTGCCTCGATAAGATATTCCCTTCATTCTTCCTCTATGTTGTTTACGGAATCTGGTTCTTTTGGGGTTATAGTTGATGGTTGTTTCTCAATCCCATCTCTACTGCAGAACCGGACATGAGAGTTTCTTCTCATCCAGCTCCTCGCGAATGAAACGATTCAATAATATTACGTATATGTATTTATTGAATGAATAATACACTGAATCATGGAATTTATTGATATTTAATCTGTCACACGGGAAGCCGTATAGTATATAGTATATACGGCTAGACATTTCTATTTTATTTATATGGGATAATGCCTTTCTTTTGAAAATGAATCCTTGACCTTTACCGAATCTGTCAAAATACTGCAATCCAATAATGGTTTCGCGGGCGAATATTGACTCTTTCCATATTTGCTTCATTCGTAGGGTGAACCCATGACCTATCAGAAGAAATTAATTGGTTCCTGGTTGATTCCGCCATCCCACCCAATGAATCATTAGGATTCGTTTTCAATAGAATCTTCCGCAGTCACAGGTTTCGTCGTTCCCATAGCTTTTCCATTAATGGCTAGGCCTGAACTATGCAATGGAGCTCCTAATTAAATTCGTTCCCGAGCCAATCTCCTCAGTCTCTATTGACTCGGGGCTCTTTATTATTTGTATTTTTCTTATGAACCGTATTCATCTAATTATGGACGAATCAGTATTGATGCTTTATCACACTGCCTTTTATGATATGATGTGATTGATAGACCATACATATTGGAATCATATATCATGGAGATTCTCCTTCTCTCTTTCTCTCGCCCTTCCAGTTACCCACATCCCTCTATTTTTTTTTCCAACCTATAAATGGATTTTTCCTTTATGGAAAAAAAAAAAAGATTTCAGTTGCTACAACTATATGATCGATACATCATATGGCGACTGCTTCCTTGGATCTCGATAATACAAAGCAATGAGTTGGTTACTAGTTCTTATAGTTATTAGTTAGGGGCTGGTCTGTTTTTTGAATCCCAACTTTAAATAAAAAACCAACGAGTCACACACTAAGCATAGCAGTTCCACCAAAAGGTCAATCGAATTTTTATTCAACCTTATAGAATTAGAATTGCTCATTTTTCATTTTTTTTTTTATTGAAGTGAAAGGGAATAGTTTGTAGTTTTTGTTCTATCACTGAATAGAATGGCAAGCAAAGGAAGGGTCCATTATTGCTCGTCTACAAATATCCAAATTTTGATGCCCAATGCCCCATAGGCAGTTCGAACTGTATAGGAACAATGATCAATTTTAGCTCGAATGGTTTGGAGGGGAACCCTACCTTCTCTGATCCATTCGACACGTGCAATTTCTTTTCCGTCGATACGCCCTGCAATTTCCACTTGAATTCCTTTTGTGTCTGCTTGTTCAGTTAATTCAATAGCTTTTTTCATTGCCTTTCGAAACGAAACCCTATTCTTTAATTGTAGAGCTATATATTCTGCAAGAATATTAGGTTGTCCATAAGGTTTTGCAACTCTTGTAATAGCAATGTTAAGTCTCCGATTCACAGAATGAAGCCCCTTTTGTACATTGATCTGCAATTCTTCGATTCCTCGTGTTTGGCCTTCTATTAACAAATTTGGGAATCCAATATAGATTATGACCTGGATCAAGTCCATTTTTTTTTGAATCTCTATATGTGCAATTCCAATTCCTTCGAAACTTGAAGATACTCTTATATTTTTTTGTACATATATCTTGATACAATCTCGTATTTTTTCATCTTCCTGGAGACCTATGTAATAACTTTTTGGTTGTGCGAACCAAAGGGAACGATGACTTTGGTTTTCGCCAAGGCGGAAACCAAGTGGATTTATTTTTTGACCCATCTTTTTTTTTCTCTCTCTCTCTCCTTCTCTATATATCTTTCTATTATAGGATCTCTCCATACATTTTTTGTTTCTAAAAATATATCCTGATCTGTTTTCTTTTTAGAGCTATCCTTCAATACAATAATTATATGACAGGCGGGTCTTTCTATCGGATAACTACGTCCTCTAGCCCTGGGTTTTAACTTTTTCACGATAGTACCCCCATTGACTTCGGCTTTACTAATGACTGAATCAGCTTCGTTGAAACTTTTATTGTGACTAGCATTTGCTGCTGCAGAATAAACCAGTTTAAAAATGGGATAAAATGCTCGATAAGGCATGAGTTCCAGTAACATAAGTGTTTTCTCGTAGGAATGCCCACGAATCTGATCAATGACTCTTCGTGCTTTGTGAGCAGACATACATATACGTTGAGCTAAAGCTTGTACTTGTGTACTCGAGCTCCTCTTCATCTTCTGCTTTTTCAAGGTCTTCTTCCACTTTCTCCACTTTGACATAAGATAAGGTTCGCCTCCCGCCAATGAACGATGAGCACCTATTTCACTTTATTTTATTAACGGAGAGATCTAGTATCGTTTCTCGCGTGTCCCTGGAAAGTAAGAGTAGGTGCAAATTCTCCTAATTTTTGACCCACCATACGATCCGTTATATAAATAGGTAAATGCGCCTTTCCATTATGAATGGCAATTGTATTGCCGATCATTGTGGGTATAATGGTAGATGCCCGGGACCAAGTTACTATTATCTCTTTTTCCTCTCTCATGTTAAGCTTCTTTATTTTTTCCAATAAATGATTAGCTACAAAAGGATTTTTTTTTAGTGAACGTGTCACGGCCTATTATTCCCCCCCCTTTTTTTTTGAAAAGACGAGTAAAAAACAATATTTATTTGATTTTGAATATTCCTATTTACGGCGACGAATAATAAAACGATTACTATATTTATTCCTTTTCCTACTTCTTCTTCCAAGCGCAGGATAACCCCAAGGGGTTGTGGGTTTTTTTCTACCAATCGGGGCCCTCCCTTCACCACCCCCGTGGGGATGGTCTACAGGGTTCATAACTACCCCTCTTACTACAGGACGCCTACCTAGCCAACACTTAGATCCGGCTCTACCCAAACTTTTCTGGTTTGCCCCAACATTACCCACTTGTCCGACTGTTGCTGAGCAGTTTTTGGATATCAAACGGACCTCCCCAGATGGAAATCTTAATGTGACCGATTTACCCTCTTTTGCAATCAGTTTCGCTACAGCACCTGCTGCTCTAGTTAATTGTCCACCCTTTCCAAGCGTGATTTCTATGTTATGTACGGCCGTGCCTAAGGGCATATGGGTTGAAGTAGATTTTTCTTTTTGATCAATAAAAACCCCTTCCCAAACCGTACAAGCTTCTTCCAAAGCATACGGCTTTCCGGATGTATATATATATATTATATGATGATATCTAGACAGATGGATTTTATATGAATCATGTGATGAAGTACCACATGAGTGGATATATAGGAATACAAATCTGCCAAATCACTCATGTTATGATCTTATACATCCTAGGTCTCTCCGTTTCGTCATCTGGCTTCTGTTCTTCATGTAGCATTCAGACCGAATGACTCTATGAAATTACGTCGCTACTTCCACATATTACGGGTAACGTAGGAGACATCTTTTCCCCGGGGGGATTTTTAGAATTACCACCACTTAGCTTTCAATTCACCTTTGACCATCAAATGAAATGTGAATAACCCATCCTCTTCTCTTTGAAACAAGGGTCGCTTCCGCTTTTGTCCGTGCTTCAAACAATTTTGTCTTCTCCATATTACCATATCTTGAGTGTCAATAATTTTATATGAGGAACTACTGAACTCAATCACTTGCTGCCGTTACTCTTCAGTTTTCTGTTGAGGTCTATCCCGTAGAGGTACTCAAATTGGATCAGTGATCAATTTCTAGGTTTCGTCGTAAACCTAATTGGTTACTTCCAATTACGTAAATCCATAGTTCAAACCGCACTCAAAGGTAGGGCATTTCCCATTGATATAGGAACTTCTGTACCGGAAACAATGGTATCTCCAATTATAGCCCCTCTGGGATGTAAAATATATCTTTTCTCACCATCTCCATAGTGTATGAGACAAATGTATGCATTTCGATTAGGGTCATATTCTATGGTTACGATCCTAGCAGATATGTCTTTTTCATTCCGTCGAAAATCGATTTTACGGTATAGACGCTTATGGCCTCCTCCTCTATGCCCTGCGGTAATGATTCCCCTGGAATTACGACCTTTACCACAGCGATGCTGTCCATAGATCAAATTATTTCGCGGATTGGATTTCACTTGACTGTCTACGGATCCTTTGCGTATGCTCGGGGTAGAAGTTTTGTATAAATGTATCGCCGTGTTATTTAGTATTTTTTTTTCTTTTTTTTTTTTACTTAAATTCTTTTCTCTTCTCTATAAGAGGTAAAATAGAATAACCCGGTTGAAGCGTAATGATCATACGTCTGTAATGCATTGTATGTCCCATAATGGGTCCCATTCTTCTACCCTTTCCCGGGAGTTGATGACTATTTATAGCTATTACTTTGACGCCAAAGAAGAGTTCGACCCAATGCTTTATTTCTGTCCTAGTTGATCCTGATTCGACATTAGAAGTATATTGATTGTTCCCCAATAACCGAATACTTTTTTCTGTAAAGACTACATATTTGATTCCATCCATAAATCTACTTTCTTCCCCACGAGTTCCAGTATCGATAAGAATTCTAGTTCTTACTCTTCATATGTTATGGTTGGTATGAATATACCATACCAATTCGTTATGTATGGATGATGAGATTCCATTGATACGGAGCCAGTGGAACTAGCCTTATTGAATGTCCCCGTTGGCCTGCATCCAGCAGGAATTGAACCTACGAATTCGCCAATTATGAGTTGGGCGCTTTAACCATTCAGCCATGGATGCTTCACTGGGGTCATTGTACATCGCGAGTGACCCAAATTCAATTCACTTTGATTCTTTTGGATTCTTTAGGAGGAATCAATGAAATGAGAGGACATCAATTCAAATCCTCGATCTTCGAATTGAGAGAAATCAAGAATTCTCGCGATTTCTTGGATTCATGGATCCAACCCGATTCGGTGAAATCTTTCACTTCCTTTTTTTTCCACCAAGAGCGCTTTATGAAACTTTTTGATTCCCGAATTTGGAGTGTCCTAATTTCACGTGATTCACAGGGTTCAATTCGTCGACATTGCACGATCAAAGGTGTAGTACTGCTTGTACTTGTAGTAGCGGTCCTTATATACAATCGAAATAGGGTCGAAAGAAAAAATATCTATTTGATGGGGCTTCTTCCTAAACCTCTGCGCTCCATTGGACCCCCAAATTATACATTGAAAGAATCCTTTTGGTCTTCCAATCTCAATAGGTTGATTGTTTCGCTCCTGTATCTTCCAAAAGGGAAAAAGATCTATGAGAGTTGTTTCATGGATCCGAAAGAAAGTACTTGGGTTCTTCCAATAACTAAAAAGTGTATCATGTCTGAATCTAACTGGGGTTCGCGGCGATGGAGGAATGTGATCGTAAAAAAGAGGAATTCCAGCTGTAAGATATCGAATGAAATTGCAGCTGGAATTGAGATCTCATTCAAAGAGAAAGATATAAAATATCTGGAGTTTTTTTTTGTATCCTATACGAATGATCCGATCCGCAAGGACCATGATTGGAAATTCTTTGACCGCCTTTCTCCGAGTAAGAAGCGAAACATAATCAACTTGAATTCGGGACAGCTATTCGAAATTTTAGTGAAACATTTGATTTGTTATCTCATGTCTGCTTTTCGTGAAAAAAGACCAATTGATGGGGGGGGTTTCTTCAAACAACAAGGAGCTGAAGCGACTATTCAATCAAACGAGATTGAACATGTTTCCCATCTCCTCTCGAGAAACAAGGGGGGTATTTTTTTGCAAAATTGTGCTCAATTTCATATGTGGCAATTCCGCCAAGATCTCTTCGTTATTGGGGGGAAGAATCGGCACAAATCGGATTTTTTGAGGAACGTCTCGAGAGAGGATTTGATTTGGTTAGACAATGCGTGGTTGGTAAACAGGAATCGGGTTTTTAGCAAGGTACGGAATGTATCGTCAAATATTCAATATGATTCCATAAGATCCATTTTCTTTCAAGTAACGGATTCTAGCCAATCGAAAGGATTTTCTGATCAATCCATAGATCCTTTCAATTCCATTAGTAATGAGGGTTCGGAATATCACACATTGATCAATCAAACAGAGATTCAGCAACTAAAAGAAAGATCAATTCTTTTAGATACTTCCTTTCTTCAAACGGAACGAACAGAGATAAAATCAGATCGATTCTCAAAATACCTTTCCGGATATTCCTCAATGGCTCGGCTATTCCCGGAACGTGAGAAGCAGATGAATAATCATCTGCTTCCAGAAGAAATAGAAGAATTTCTTGGGAATCCTACAAGATCAATTCGTTCTTTTTTCTCTGATAGATGGTCAGAACTTCATCTGGGTTTGAATCCTACCGAGAGGTCGACTATAGATCAGAAATTGTTGAAGAAACAACAAGGTGTTTCTTTTGTCCCTTCGAGGCGATCGAAAAATAAAGAAATAGTTGATATATTCAAGATAATTACGTATTTACAAAATACCTCCTCAGTTCATTCGATTGCAGCAGATCCGGGATGGGATATGGTTCCGAAGGATGAACCGGATATGGACAGTTCCAATAAGATTTCATTCTTGAACGAAAATGCATTTTTTGATTTATTTCATCTATTCCATGATCGGAACAAAGGGGGATACAGGTTGCACCACGAGTTTGAATTAGAAGAGACATTTCAAGAAATGGCAGATCTATTCACTCTATCAATAACCGAGCCGGGTTTAGCCTATCAGAATAAGGAATTTGGCTTGTCTATTGATTCCTACGAAAAATTATTGAATGAGGTATTCAACTCCGGGGATGAATCGAAAAAGAAATCTTTATTGGTTCTACCTTCTATTTTTGATGAAGAGAATGAATCTTTTTATCGAAAGATAAAAAAAAAATCGGTCCGGATCTCCTGCGGGAATGATTTGGAAGATCCAAAACCAAAAATAGCGGTATTTGCTTACAACAACATAATGGAGGCGATCCATCAATATAGATTGATCCGAAATCAGATTCAAATCCAATATAGTACCTATGGGTACATAAGAAATGTATTGAATCGATTCTTTTTAATGAATCGACCCGATTCCAACTTCGCATATGGAATTCAAAAGCATCCCATAGGAATTCAAAAGCACCCAATAGGAAATGATATTCTGAATCATCTAACTATAATAATAGATAAGATCAACCAACATTTATCCAATTTGAAAAAGATTAAGAAGAAGTGGTTCGATCCTCTTATTTCTCGAACCGAGAGATCCACGAATCTGGATCCTAATGTATATAGATACAAATGCTCCAATGGAAGCAAGAATTTCCAGGAATATTTGGAGCATTTCGTTTCTGAGCAGAAACACCGTTTTCAAGTAATGTTCGATCGATTACGTATTAATCAATATTCGATTGATTGGTCCGAGGTTATCGACAAACAAGATTTGTCCAAGTCACTTCGTTTCTTTTTGTCCAAGTCACTTCTCCTTTTGTCCAAGTCGCTTCTCTTTTTATCTAAGTCACTTCCTTTTTTCGTTGTGAGTTTCGGGAATATCTCCATTCATAGGGCCGAAATCCACATCTATGAATTGAAAGGTCTGAATGATCAACCCGGCAATCAGTTGTTAGAATCAATAGGTGTTCAAATCGTTTATTTGAATAAATTGAAACCCTTCTTATTGTATGATCATGATACTTCCCAAAGATCGAAATTTTTAATCAATACAGGAACAATATTACCTTTTTTGTTCAACAAGATACAAAAGTGCATGATTGACTCATTCCGTACTAGAAAAAATCGCAGGAAATCCTTTGAGAACACGGATTCCTATTTATCAATGATATCCCACGATCGAAACAATTGGTTGAATCCTCAGAAAAGTTCATTGATATCTTCTTTTTATAGAGCAAATAGACTTCAATTCTTGAATCATCCCCATCGCTTCTGGTTCTATTGTAACAAAGGATTCCATTTTGATGGGGAAAAGACCCGTATCCATAATTATGATTTTACGTATGCACAATTCCCCAATATCTTGTGCATTCGCAACAAAATATTTTCTTTGTGTTTCAGTAAAAAAAAACATGTTTTGGGAGAGAGAGAGACTATTTCACCAATTGAGTCACAGGTATCTGGCATATTCATACCTAACAATGTTCCACAAAGTGGTAACGAAACGTATAACTTGTACAAATCTTTCCATTTTTCAATTCGATCCGATCCATCCGTTCCTATTTACTCGATTGCAGACATTTCTGGAACACCTGTAATAGAGGAACAAATAGTCAATTTTGAAAGAACTTATTGTCAGCTTCTTTCAGATATGAATCTATCTGATTCAGAAGGGAAAAACTTGCATCACTATCTCCGTTTCAATTCAAACATGGGTTTGATTCACACTCCATGTTTTGAGAAATATGTGCCGTCCGGAAAGAGGAAAGAACTGAGTCTTTGTCTAAAGAAAAACGTTGAGAAGGGGGAAGTAGGTAGAACCCTTCAACGAGATAGTGCTTTTTCAAATCTCTCAAAATGGAATTTGTTCCAAACCTATATGCCATGGTTCCTTACTTGGACGGGGTGTAAATATCTTTATTTCACCTTAAAAAACAATATTTATTTGATATTGAATATTCCCTTTCAATATTCCCTAAGTGGCAGTCAAAATTTTGTGTCCGTTTTTCATGATATTAGGCATGGATCAGATATATCATGGCCAATTCCTCAGAAAAAGTGGTGGTCGATTCTTCCACAACGGAATCTGATAAGTGAGAGTTCGAGTAAGTGTTTACAGAATCTTCTTCTGTCCGAAGAAATGATTCATCGAAATAATGAGTCACCCATTCCATTGATATGGACACATCTGAGATCACCAAATGCTTGGGAGTTCCTCTATTCAATTCTTTTCCTTCTTCTTGTTGCTGGATATCTCGTTCGTACACATCTTCTCTTTGTTTTCCGAGCCTCTAGTGAGTTACAGACAGAGTTAGAAAAGATCAAATCTTTGATGATTCCATCATACATGATTGAGTTGCGAAAACTTCTGGATAGGTATCCTACATCTGAACTGAATTCTTTCTGGTTAAAGAATCTCTTTCTAGTTGCTCTGGAACAATTAGGAGATTCTCTGGAAGAAATACGGGATTCTGCTTCTGGCGGCAACATGCTATTGGGTGGTGGTCCCGCTTATGGGGTCAAATCAATACGTTCTAAGAAGAAATATTTGAATATCAATCTCATCGATCTCATCAGTATCATACCAAATCCCATCAATCGAATCACTTTTTCGAGAAATACGAGACATCTAAGTCGTACAAGTAAAGAGATCTATTCATTGATAAGAAAAAGAAAAAACGTGAACGGTGATTGGATTGATGATAAAATAGAATCCTGGGTCGCGAACAGTGATTCGATTGATGATGAAGAAAGAGAATTCTTGGTTCAGTTCTCCACCTTAACGACGGAAAAAAGGATTGATCAAATTCTATTGAGTCTGACTCATAGTGATCGTTTATCAAAGAATGACTCTGGTTATCAAATGATTGAACAACCGGGATCCATTTACTTACGATACTTAGTTGACATTCATAAAAAGTATCTAATGAATTATGAGTTCAATAGATCCTGTTTAGCAGAAAGACGGATATTCCTTGCTCATTATCAGACAATCACTTATTCACAAACCTCGTGTGGGGCTAATAGTTCTCATTTCCCATCTCATGGAAAACCCTTTTCGCTCCGCTTAGCCCTATCCCCTTCTAGGGGTATTTTAGTGATAGGTTCTATAGGAACTGGACGATCCTATTTGGTCAAATACCTAGCGACAAACTCCTATGTTCCTTTCATTACGGTATTTCCGAACAAGTTCCTGGATGACAAGCCTAAAGGTTATCTTATT